ATTTGTCAAAGAATCGAGCGAATGAGAAACATATACTATCTAATTTGGAATCGATGGAGAAAACGAAAAGAAAAAAGAGAAAATAGAATAAATGCTTAGGTCGTAAACTAGGCATTTATTGGGGATAGAGGGACTCGAACCCTCACGATTTCTAAAGTCGACGGATTTTCCTTCTACTACAAACAAATTGCATTGTTGTCGGCATTGACAGGTAGAATGGGACTCTATCTTTATTCTCGTTAAATCGGTAATTTTTATCCCAGCCTCATACTCTGTAGTGAATGGTTTCATCACTGAATATTTGATTCTTCATTCAAATTGGATCGATTCACAACACAAGAGTTATGACTCATTATTATTAGAATTGAATATCAAATATTCAAAGTAAAAAAAAGGATTCGGGTTGTGATTAATCGTTTGATATTTCAGTACATGTGATCATTCCCCCGGAGTTCCGATGGATAGATTCTTATCTTATACTAACCCTCTACCTCATTCGTTGGAACAGCTTCCATTGAGTCTCTGCACCTATCCTTTTTTGATTCTCGCTTTCTAGTAAAGGAACCCTTTAAACAAAACAGGATTTGGCTCAGGATTACCCATTTTTAATTCCAGGGTTTCTCTGAATTTGGAAGTTAACACTTGGTAAGTTTCCATACCAAGGCTCAATTCAATCAAGTCCGTAGCGTCTACCAATTTCGCCATATCCCCCTTTCTTTTGTTTTGAGGCCGGTATCTCTGATTTCCCTCTTTCGTTAGTACCATTCAATTCATTAAATAGGGATCCAATATCGTAAAAATAACATTTTTTACCCCTTTCAGCTTTATATACTCTATAAGACCAATGTTTGGTTCAATCAGAATCAGAAATGATTCTATCATTGATGTATCCGCAATTCAATATGGGAAGCTATATCCCACCTTATATCTGCCTCTCCTCCGCGCATTTTTCCTCCTCGATCTTAAATAGTGGAACGGTCAATATTATTCTTCTTTTTTCCTCTCTTTACGAATAAAATCTGATAAATACATAATCTGATTATTATTGGGATTGCATTCGTAGGCCAGATCCGTTATAACTAAATAAACTAGCTTAGTTATATTATAATAAGATAATAAGCTAATATCCCAATAAGCTTCCTGAACCCATACGCCTCACTATTTTATGTTATGTGAGTTATGTTATGTGAGTTGAGCCGGCTTAGCTCAGAGGTTAGAGCATCGCATTTGTAATGCGATGGTCATCGGTTCGACTCCGATATCCGGCTTTTTTCTCTATCGATTTTTTATCCGTTATTGATAATGTCTCCTTGAGGTTAAGGAATAGTGAAAAGACTCTTCCCTTTTTTCTTCCAAATCTCGGGTTCCCAATCCAATCTATTATATTTATGTCTATGTCCGGGAGCTTACATATGTCCGGGAACTTACATTCCAATTATATTATGAGTAAAAAACTTATTGGAGGAGTTGTATCTCTACAGAACAAATTGTGGGATACTTAGTTACCATATATACGTACATATATACAAAATAATCCGTGTATTGATACAATTCATCTATTTTATCTTTTTAGCATTAGCACTTCAGTGGGTTTATCTTTGTTTATCGTTTAGTTCAGTCTTAAGGTTGATTCTATTCTGTAAAATGAAAATAAGGAGTCTTTATGTCTCGTTATCGAGGACCTCGTTTTAAAAAAATACGCCGTCTGGGGGCTTTGCCGGGACTAACTAGTAAAAAACCTAGATCTGCAAGTGATCTTAGAAACCAATCCCGTTCTGGGAAAAGATCTCAATATCGTATTCGCTTAGAAGAAAAACAAAAATTGCGTTTTCATTATGGTCTGACAGAGCGACAACTACTTCGATATGTTCGTATCGCTGGAAAAGCAAATGGTTCAACGGGCCAGGTTTTACTGCAACTACTTGAGATGCGTTTGGATAACATTCTTTTTCGATTGGGTATGGCTTCAACTATTCCTGGAGCCAGGCAATTAGTTAACCATGGACACATTTTAGTTAATGGTCGTGTAGTGGATATACCAAGTTATCGCTGCAAACCCCGAGATATTATTACTACGAAAGATAAACAAAGATCCAGAGCTTTGATTCAAAATCATATGGATTCATCTTCCAACGGGGAATTGCCAAAACATTTGACTCTGCACTCATTACAATATAAAGGGGTAGTAAATCAAATAATAGATAGTAAATCGGTCGGTTTGAAAGTCAATGAATTGCTAATCGTCGAATATTATTCCCGGCAAACTTGAACCTAAAATAATAAAGGTTCGGACAATTTTTTCCTTTTTTCGCTGAAAGAAAAAGTAGAGGGACGGATTTTTATCCCACTCACGTATCCCAAATGGATCAGCAGTGATAATTTCTTTCACTGTCCGCTCTTCCTTTCCCCTATTTACGTTCTTTTCCTTTTACGTATCAGTATCACAGTTCTGTATCAGTATCACAGTTAATTAGGAATATAAAAAATATAAAAAATCTCTGAAAGGTCTTACTCTTAGAATAAGAGTATCAATTGGTATTTGATGGATTGTGTGGTTAGTAACGCTAGTGAATTAGATGAGGATACGGAAAGAGAGGGATTCGAACCCTCGGTAAACAAAAGCCTACATAGCATTTCCAATGCTACGCCTTCAACCACTCGGCCATCTCTCCTGCATAACCTTATAATATTAATTATGACCCAGAAACCAAATGAATAGCGAGTCACTCATTTTATTGAATATAGGTACGACTGGTCCATTATCATATCAAACTTTTTGTCAAGGAAGGATCCTCCTTCGAGCTTCAGGGATAAAAAAAGAAAAACGTATTCATCCTTGTCAAGAAGACGCTCTCATCTTATTGATATTTCATTTTCATTTCTACCGGATTAAACCAACGGGTTGCAATTAATTCATCGATGGATTCTATACTATGATTACATAGGAATTACAAAATTCCTTTCTAGTCTCATTTAAGATTTTTAAAGAACAACCCCCCGCCCATGAACTATGGATCTATTACAAATTTATGAATCATCCCATTGCATCCTAATCCTATAATCTTCTGGTGTCTACACCCTATGCACACAAACTGGATAGTTTTATCCTTACCTCATTTTTTCTCATGGAATGGAATGCTTAACCGATTTATTATTATTCGTTTTTGGGTTATTATATATTAATTATATTAATAAACGCATTTTCGGATTTTAGAATTAGAGTTATTATTATTAGTCTTTTTTTATGTCATTTCGTATCGTACAATTCCTTTTTGTGGGATAATTTACCCGCAAGGGGTAATGAGAAGAATTTTAAAATGGATTGCAAACTATGCCTAGATCTCGGATAAATGGAAATTTTATTGATAAAACCTCTTCAATTGTAGCCAATATCTTATTACGAATAATTCCGACAACTTCGGGAGAAAAAGAGGCATTTACCTATTACAGAGATGGTGTGATTTGATTTCTTTTTTCTTACTTACCACCCTACTTTTTTCACAAAAAAAGAGACGGATTCGGTATGTAAAGAAAAAGATTGGTAAAAAACCTACGCTTGGTGAAGGTGAAGTTTGGAGATAGAGCAATCCCTTCTATCGTGTATCCTCGATTGATGCAACCTTAGATGCTTCAATTGTCAATTCTAGTATTGAGCGAAAGGTTACACCTATCGGTTCGGTATTGCATGTTAATCCTACTGTACTAGTACCAATGGGTGGCATAAGGGAAAAAGCACTACACCTAGTAATCAACAACATGAAAACTTTGTTATAGAATTACCCCCTTCTTCTTATCGGGATCGGGACTACCAAGAATGGTTAGGACAACGAACATCCATCTCGTTCGTACTTTGGATACCCGTAGAACCATCAAAGATAGTTGAAGTGACTAATTCCTGGAATTATGAGGCGTTGAGAACAAAGAAATTGCTGGAGTTACCTTTTCTATCTAAGAAAGTTTGGTATTAAGTAAGAAAAGACCTCTTGCAGGAAGGCTGGCTAGAGATTTCTTGTAAAAACATCAGCCCCCGTCAGTTCATAAGGAGAATATTTCAATCTTTTTTTTATTTTATTACATGGATTATTTCCCTTATTACTATGTGCAGAAGGGAGGAGCCGTATGAGATGGAAATCTCACGTACGGTTTTGGAACGGAGATCCTTTCCTTGGAATGGAATGAACGACCGTAACGGATGTCAGCTCAATCTGAAGGAAATTATGCGGAAGCTTTACAGAATTATTATGAAGCTATGCGACTAGAAATTGATCCCTATGATCGAAGTTATATACTCTATAATATAGGCCTTATACATACAAGCAACGGAGAACATACGAAGGCTTTGGAATATTATTTCCGAGCACTAGAACGAAATCCATTCTTACCACAAGCTTCTAATAATATGGCCGTGATCTGCCATTACGTGCGACTATCTCTACTATAGAAAAGAAGGAAAGAAAGAAAAAATCCGCTAGTATTCAAATCTCCTATTGCTAGTACTAGTAAATCTAAGGAGAAACAAATAAAATAGGCTTTCTACATATCCATTGTCCAAAGGGAACGATTTTTATAAGCTGTAGCAAAAAAACAGACTTCATAGAAGCCGATATATGAAGAACTAAGTATGGCCGCCCATATACTAGATTCTATGGATAAAGGATCTAATTGATAGAAGAAGCACCGTAAAGATCAATTATTGAGGTTTTTGGCCGATACAATAAGACCTGCTTACTTATGTATGTTATAATATTATTATGATATAAAAGTTAGGAATCAACTTATGTAATAGAGTTGATCCACTAAAGTATTGAGCAGCGGTGTAGTATCAGATCCCAAGGAGAGTAAGTCCTTTTTTCTTATCGAAGAAAGTCCTTTTTCAAAGATTCTATATGAATTTCTAGACGAAACCGAGATAGTTAACTTTCAGAAAACTCTAACAATGGAGGGGGATATCTATGCTTCATTCTTCTGAGAGTGGGAGAAGAGATAAAACTGATTATTGATACAAATCGGAGTTTGAAATTAAACTCATGTAATCAACTTAACCTCTTCAGGTTATTTGATTTGGCTAATTTGAGAAAAAAGTGGGATAGATCCCCCCTAAATCTCATTCCGCTAGATACAGTAAATTAAGATGTAACGCCAAAAAAAGAGTTGACTGCTGAGCCGTATGAGACAGGAAACTCTCAAGTACGGTTCTAAGGGAAGGAATTTAATTACCTATTCCGACCGGGGAGAAGAGGCCATTCGACAGGGAGATTCTGAAATTGCGGAGGCTTGGTTCGATCAAGCTGCTGAGTATTGGAAACAAGCCATAGCGCTTACTCCAGGTAATTATATTGAAGCACAGAATTGGTTGAAGATCACAGGGCGGTTCGAATAAGAACACTTTCTTTTTTAATTGAATTAATTGAATTCACTCAAATTGTTTGTTGGATCAATCAAATAGATTGTTGCCCAGGGGGAGTCACTAGAGGAATTTCATTATATCCCCTGTAAGATCCTTCTATTTCATCTAGTACCTTATAGGGATCGACTATATATGTATATAGCACAGAATCTATTCCTTTCTCTTAGCGATTGCTAACTAATAAAAAGAGGGCTAAAATCGATATAGGGATCCTTCTTTTCTTATCTTATTCTTTCTTATCTTAGTAATGACTAATGGGAGAGATTAGTAATGACTAATGGGAGAGATCTTGTAATATTGAATGGCGTAATACATTGGATGTAACGTAGCATACGAGTGGACCCATATAGGCACTCATACATCGAAATATGAGTAGATTAGGTTGGGCCAAAAAGTCGTTTTTGGCCAACGTTGGGAAGGGATAAAATTTTTGGTCCGTTGAGCACCTAATAGATATGTCATAATAGATCCGAACACTTGCCCCAGATCGACTTGCATATCATAATTGCTCGTAATTGCTCTAGTGAGTAACTAAGCAAAATTGCGGAGGATAGAAAAATCATAAATAGATATTTCTCAGAGGTTGACTAATTACTTTACTCTTTGTTAGTGGGTCTCTTCGTATGTGTTGTCCGGAAAGAGGAGGACTCAATGATTACTCGTTCGCCGAAACCAGAAGTGAAGATTTTGGTGGATAGGGATCCCGTAAAAACTTCATTCGAGGAATGGGCCAAACCCGGCCATTTCTCAAGGACAATAGCTAAGGGCCCTGATACTACCACTTGGATCTGGAACCTACATGCTGATGCTCACGATTTCGATAGCCATGGAAATGATTTGGAGGAGATTTCCCGAAAAGTATTTAGTGCTCATTTCGGTCAACTATCCATCATCTTTCTTTGGCTGAGTGGCATGTATTTCCATGGAGCCCGTTTTTCCAATTATGAAGCATGGTTGAGCGACCCTACTCACATTGCACCCAGTGCCCAGGTGGTTTGGCCAATAGTGGGTCAAGAAATATTGAATGGCGATGTAGGCGGGGGTTTCCGAGGAATACAAATAACCTCCGGATTTTTTCAGATTTGGCGAGCATCGGGGATAACTAGTGAATTACAACTTTATTGCACTGCAATTGGAGCATTAGTCTTTTCAGCGTTAATGCTTTTTGCTGGTTGGTTCCATTATCACAAAGCTGCTCCTAAATTGGCTTGGTTCCAAGATGTAGAATCCATGTTGAACCACCACTTAGCGGGGTTACTAGGACTTGGGTCTCTTGCTTGGGCAGGGCATCAAGTACATGTATCTTTACCGATTAACCAATTTCTGAATGCTGGGGTGGATCCTAAAGAAATACCACTTCCTCATGAATTTATCTTAAATCGGGATCTTTTAGCTCAACTTTATCCTAGTTTTGCAGAAGGAGCAACCCCGTTTTTCACCCTGAATTGGTCAAAATACGCGGATTTTCTTACTTTTCGTGGAGGATTAGATCCAGTAACAGGAGGTCTATGGCTAACCGATATTGCACACCATCATTTGGCTATTGCAATTCTTTTCCTGATAGCTGGTCACATGTATAAGACCAACTGGGGCATTGGTCATGACCTGAAAGAGATTTTAGAGGCTCATAAGGGTCCGTTTACAGGTGAGGGTCATAAGGGCCTATATGAGATCCTAACAACGTCATGGCATGCTCAATTAGCTCTTAACTTAGCTATGTTGGGTTCTTTAACCATTGTTGTAGCCCACCATATGTACTCTATGCCCCCTTATCCATACCTAGCTACTGATTATGGTACACAACTTTCGTTGTTCACACATCATATGTGGATCGGTGGATTTCTCATAGTTGGTGCTGCTGCACATGCAGCCATTTTTATGGTAAGAGACTATGATCCAACTACTCGATACAACGATCTATTAGATCGTGTCCTTAGGCACCGCGATGCAATCATATCACATCTTAATTGGGCATGTATATTTCTAGGCTTTCACAGTTTTGGCTTGTATATTCATAATGATACCATGAGTGCTTTGGGGCGTCCCCAAGATATGTTTTCAGATACCGCTATACAATTACAACCTATCTTTGC